TAACGGTTGGACGATAGTAAAAAGTCATAGCAAACCCCGTAGCTACTTGTACTAAAAAACAAGTAAGCGTAATTCCTCCTAGACAATAAAAAATGTTGACATGAGGAGGAACATATTTACTAGTTATATCATCTGCAATCGCCTGAATCTCGAGACGTTCTTCGAACCAATCATAGACTTTATTGAGATAGGTAATTCACCGAAATTCCCCCTCTAAGAACCGTATATGAGAATTTCATCTCGTACAGCTCAAGCAAAGACACCAAACAAAATACTGATTGAAAGGGATATAGAATAGACTTCTTAATCCCCGATTTTCTCTTTTCAAAAGAGACGAAGGAATAAAAATCCGAAAGTTATTTTTGTGGTGATAATGCCAAAATATCAAGTCGGCTCATTCGTCTTTATGTTGATTGTTACTCCAGGCCTCTTGAATATTCTCTTTCCCTATTTTTTCTTTGATTTTTTTTTTTATGTGTAATGTGGCTTTTACTATTGTTTTTTTTATCATTGATAGGAATTTCTCTTGTTAAGATCCTATGAATCGATTGAAACCCCAGATTCATACTAGAACCACGATGATTCAAAAAACCCCCAAAGCTAAACCAAAAGATTCCGTGAGTAAGAACCATTGGATCATCACTTATTCAATCAATGGGATAGGTATAATGACTAAAAATGCAACTAAAAATACAAAAAAATGTCTATGTTGGTTAAACAAAATAGGCATAAACAGGAGTTTGAAAGAAGAAAAATCGTTCGATTTCTAACTTCTAATTCTTTCTTTTCAAAGAAATTTTTTTTTGAATCCGATCGAGAGGTCTAAATATTAAATATGAATCATAGTTCAAATATTTCTTGATCCATTTTATATATTCCGTGTTCCAGATACCAGAATGAAAATCCGACGAGTTAGAACCATCTCTATCCGAATAAGATGACAGACTCACTCTCTGTATTATTAATAGGATCAATTATAACAAGTCACACACTCATATTCCGGAAATACAGAAAGAAAGAAATTCCGCGATCGAACTACCAAAAAGGGGGGTTACAAATAAAAAAGGGAGCCCAAAAAATGCACTTTGTATTGAAAGGCTAGAACTTTCTGGTTCTTTTGGATTTCATTTTCTTGTGGATTTAATTCATTGAAATTCCATCCAGTAAAACAGAAGAATTATAAATTTCCAAAATAATAGATAGGAATATTGCAAATAAAGCCATTGCAACTCCCATCAAAGGAGTAGTTCCCCATCCAGGAGCTACTTTACCATATTCCGAATTCAATGGTTTCAATAAAGCCCCTACGGTAGTAGGTTTTGGACGAGCTCTAGAGCTACCCTCAACGGTTTGTGTAGCCATAAATCCGATTGTATTCATTGAGATCTGTTGACTTTGTATACCATTCCGTTGTAAATAAAGGATTTTTATCATAGATCCATTGTGGTCTTGAAATTATATAATAATAATGGAAACAGCAACCCTAGTCGCCATCTTTATATCTGGTTTACTTATAAGTTTTACAGGGTACGCTTTATATACCGCTTTTGGGCAGCCCTCTCAACAATTAAGAGATCCTTTCGAGGAACACGGGGACTAGTTGAAGTAACGAGCCTTCCTGTATTGGAAGGTTCGTTACTTCAATTGAGATAATGAAAAATCATTTCATCTTTTTAGTTGGAACTTTAGGAGGTTCCCGAAAAAAGATAGCGAAAAAAATTATCCCTAGAGTCGAGACTAATAGAAATGTATAAACCAATGCTTCCATAGATTCAATTGTGGTTTACAATTATAGCTTTCATACCTGTTTAGTTGGGATTATTTTCCCGATAATGATAAAAAAAAAGAGTCAAAACAAAAAAGGTCAGTCATTCAAATCAAGATTTCTCTAGTATACTATATCAAATAATAAAAAAAATAGAGGCCGAAAATAACAAAGCAATGGTGTATTAGACTCCTTGTCTTCTTGTAGTCGGATCCCCAAGTTTTTGGAATGCTCCAAATTCTACTTGAGCATCTAAATCTGGGTCAATACCAGCAAAAACATCTCTGAACAAGGTTCTGGCCCCATGCCAAATGTGCCCAAAGAAGAAGAGTAGGGCAAAGGAAGCATGCCCAAAGGTAAACCAACCCCTTGGACTACTACGAAAAACACCATCAGATTTCAAAGTAGCACGATCTAATTCGAAAATTTCACCCAATTGAGCGCGTCTAGCATATTTTTTCACAGTAGCGGGATCGCTATAACTAACTCCGTTGAGTTCGCCACCATAAAATTCAACAGTTACACCTACTTGTTCAACGCTATACTTAGATTCCGCTCTTCTAAAAGGAACGTCAGCTCTAACAATTCCGTCCCCATCTATCAAAACGACTGGAAATGTTTCAAAAAAAGTAGGCATACGACGTACAAAGAGTTCACGCCCTTCTTTATCTCTAAAAATAGGGTGTCCTAACCATCCAACAGCTATTCCATCGCCGTTGTCCATTGAGCCCGCTCTAAATAATCCTCCTTTTGCCGGATTATTCCCAATGTAATCATAAAAAGCTAATTTCTCAGGAATTTTCGACCAAGCTTCTGATAAACTTTGATTTTCGGCTAGCCCAGCGCTTACTCTTCGATATATTTCTTGTTGAAAGTATCCCTGATCCCATTGATAACGAGTGGGACCAAATAATTCGATCGGGGTAGTTGCCGAACCATACCACATAGTTCCGGCAACAACAAAAGCTGCAAAAAAGACAGCAGCGATACTACTCGAAAGAACGGTTTCAATATTGCCCATACGTAATCCTTTGTATAGACGCTGAGGCGGACGGACACTAAGATGGAATAGGCCGGCTAATATACCCAATGTCCCTGCTGCAATATGATGAGAAGCTATTCCTCCTGGAACAAAAGGATCAAAACCTTCCACGCCCCATGCTGGACTTACAGGTTGTACTTTTCCAGTTAGTCCATAAGGATCGGACACCCATATTCCAGGACCATACAAACCTGTTACATGAAATGCGCCAAAACCAAAACAAGCCACCCCAGAAAGAAATAAATGAATTCCAAAAATCTTAGGCAAATCCAAAGAAGGTTTTCCTGTACGTTCATCAGAAAATATTTCTAGATCCCAATACACCCAATGCCAAATAGCTGCCAAAAAGCACAAGCCAGAAAACACGATATGCGCTCCGGCCACACCTTCGTAACTCCAAATACCCGGATCTGTTATAGTCCCCCCTGTAATACTCCAACCGCCCCATGAATTGGTTATTCCTAAACGAGTCATGAAAGGTATAACGAACATACCCTGTCTCCACATTGGATCAAGAACAGGGTCAGAGGGATCAAAAACTGCTAATTCATATAGAGCCATCGAACCGGCCCAACCAGCAACCAGAGCTGTATGCATTATATGGACAGAAATCAACCGGCCGGGATCATTCAATACGACGGTATGAACACGATACCAAGGCAAACCCATGGAAATACCCCTTTATCAAAGATAAATGACACTATGTAACTTTATTGCATTGGAAAATACTATAGACTAGTCAATGGACCCTTTTTGTTCAATAGATTCTCTCGGAACAAGGGTTAATGTTTGTTCTATTCTGTTGGTAATAATGGAACAATTATGGTTGTAGGAACAAAAAGAAACAAATCTATTCTATACCCGATAAGTAGCAATACGCAATGGGGAGTTGATACCATCTTCGCTCAGTGAATACTTTAATACTTGTAATACTTGTTCATTATTGGAAGGCTATATTCGTAAGAAATTTTCTTCATTTATTCTATCTTTTTTTTTTCACTAAACTTTTCTAATCTATGCAGAAAATATTATAAAGGTTGATATTATGAAGACAATAACCCTATTATTACGTTTCCATATCAAAGTGAAATATAGTACTTAATTCTTTTTTTTTTCATTTAATGCCTATTGGTGTTCCAAAAGTTCCCTTTCGAAGTCCTGGAGAGGAAGATGCATCTTGGGTTGACGTATAGTGCGACTTGTCAGATATATTGGGTCATATGGAATTTCCCCGTTCTCTCTTCCGATTGAGATATCCTCCCTTTCGCCCAACAAGAAAGATTATTTGAAGCATCCAAAATTTGGAGCGTGAAATGCAATTAGATCTATAGGAGGATTCAGATTAATTAGAATAATTTATGGTTGGCTTGGTTAGACCAATAAAATGAAGTATCCAGGCTCCGTTTATAAAAACCCCAATCCCAATTGCTAATATATTGAATATTCCTACTTGTATTATATATTTTATTTACTTTTGTTATAACTTAACCATTTTTATTTTAAATTTAAAATAAAAAAGGTTGAATTTGTCGAAAGAAAAAATATGAAATGAAAAAAAAAGGGGAATTCTTAACAAAAAAACACAAGTGATATTGGAAGCATTTGTCCTATATGTGCAAATCGAAATCGGTCAGATCTTTACCCGGAGTAGAGCATAAACCTAAAAAAAATTAAAGAGACCCGTTCAAGAACAAGAAAATGACATCGTGATTTGGATTGGATCTCGATGAAACAATACATCAATGAAAAGTGAGTTTGATAAGTTTCAGTTTAATAAATTCTATTTTTTTTCTATTTTTAATAGTTATATGAGGAATTAGGGAAAGGCGAAAAAAGGAATAGAATCTACACATTTAGAATCTATACATTGATTTTCTCACAATTTTTTGAACCGTATGCGTCAAAAGGTGCATGTACGGTTCCTAAGGGATACAATTTTACCCTAATCAACCGACTTTATCGAGAAAGATTACTTTTTTTAGGCCAAGAGATCGATAGCGAGATCTCGAATCAACTTATTGGTCTTATGGTATATCTCAGTATCGAGGATGATACCAAGGATTTGTATTTATTTATAAATTCTCCTGGCGGATGGGTAATACCCGGAATAGCTATTTATGATACTATGCAATTTGTGCGACCAGATGTACATACAATATGCATGGGGTTAGCTGCTTCAATGGGCTCCTTTATCCTGGTCGGAGGAGAAATTACCAAACGTTTAGCATTCCCTCACGCTCGGCGCCAATGATTTTTTTATTTGAGAGAAAACAAGAAAACTATGCCTTCACCGTATGAAATATTAATATTAAGTAATAATAGCATGGCACTTTGAATTCGATATGATAAATGAGAAAATTTTATCTCTATTTTCAAAATATTAGATTATGTATCGAAAGAGTAGTATGAGATCAAGAGTATTCCCGATTTTTTTATCAGGAGTCTTTTTCAGCGTCACAAACTTTTCTTCATACCAAAACAAAAAAACTCTTAACAATATTTATGTTTGAAAGAGTACGAAAAAAAGAATTTCTTCCTTATTTTTTTTTTTCGGATCAAAAAAAGAAACTTTGGGATTGCTGAATTACAGACGAAATAAATATATAAAGCAACGGAGCCATCATAGTATTTTTGAACTCCTCTGAAAAGAAGGGTGGTAATTGGATCATTTACTGATCTGGATCTGATCGATCCTATTTTTCTCTTTCTTCGACGTAAAAAAAAGTAAATTCCATTATAGAGCCGTATGCAATGTGGAAAAGATGCACGTACGGTTGTTCAATTCTATCTTTTTTATTGTTTTCCTAGTATATATTTTTTGTCTTCGCCTCATCATACGAGATAGAAGAACCCCTTTTAGGGTACATCATCAGGGTAATGATTCATCAACCTGCTAGCTCTTTTTACGAGGCACAAACAGGAGAATTTATCCTGGAAGCGGAAGAATTATTGAAATTGCGCGAAACCCTTACAAGGGTTTATGTACAAAGAACAGGCAAACCCTTATGGGTTGTATCCGAAGATATGGAAAGAGATGTTTTTATGTCAGCAACAGAAGCCCAAGCTCATGGAATTGTTGATCTTGTAGCGGTCGAATAAAACGAATAAAAATAGTTAACCATTTGATATTTTATCTTGTTAGGGGGTTTACCTTTTATTTTATTATATTAACTTCTATTATATATTATATTTTCTATTCTATATTATATTAAGTAGAAATAATTCATAATCATTCGCTTCGGTTAGGATTGATCTAAACCAGCCCATTATGTATATGATTCAGCATGCCAACTATTAAACAACTTATTAGAAACACAAGACAGCCAATCAAAAACGTCACGAAATCCCCCGCTCTTCGGGGATGTCCTCAGCGCCGAGGAACATGTACTAGGGTGTATGTGTGACTCGTTCAGATTATAGAATTGAATAAAAGCAAATGAAAGGAAATAATTTTTTTCCAGTATAAATGATCAGTACCAGTGAATAGGATAAAATGGAAGAACTCCAGTCATTATTGAAAAATACCTATTTATCTAGTGTGTATGAAATTTATGGTTTCTATTGGTGTAAATTCGATTTAAGATGATAAAAATTTCCCATTGGTAGCGAACGTTATCCATTAAGCGGGAAATCTTATATTTAGAGCAAATAAATTATGCTCCCATTCTTTGAAGAACGGACTAACAGGGTCAGCTATCCAGCTAACCTTCAAAATTAAATACCGTTACTGTATAGGTGGATCTCATTGTGAAAGACCCATTACTGGATAATTCATGGGTAGAGCCAACAAATTTGAACTGTACAAGTTATCAATAACATTCAGTAAATGAAGTAAGGGGCTCCGGTGTATAGAAAGGACCTCACCGTTTAAAAAGTAACCATAGAAACGAAGGAACCCACTATTTCTTTATTCATCTATATTTAAATTGAATTTACATTCTTTTTTTTTTTTTTGATATATTAATTTAATACAATTTCTTATTTTTTTGTCTTGTTTCAAGGCGAAAACTAAAAAAAAAAAAAAAGAAAAAATCGTGGTCGGGAAGGTTATAGTAGCAAAAGCCATTGGGATTTTGATTTTATACATTGGAAAAATCCGTTTTGTTATTGATAGAAAGGCTAAAAGAATAACTCAAAAAAAGAAAATCAATTAGTAATTAGTTATTCATCAAAGTTTCATTTATTCAATGACTAGAGTTAAACGAGGATATATAGCTCGGAACCGTAGAAAAAAAATGCGTTTATTTGTAAAAACTTTTCGAGGGGCTCATTCAAGACTTACTCGAACTATTGCTCAACAGAAAATAAGAGCTTTGGTTTCGGCTCATCGGGATAGAGATAGGCAAAAGAGAGATTTTCGTCGTTTGTGGATCACTCGGATAAACGCAGTAATTCGCGAAAGGGGGGTATATTATAATTATAGTAAATTCATACACAATCTGCACAAGAGACAGTTGCTTCTTAATCGTAAAATACTTGCACAAATAGCTATATTAAATAGGAATTGTCTTTATATGATTTCCAATGAAATCATAAAAAAAGAAGATTGGAAAGAATCCCCCGAAATTATTTAAATGAAGTTCCCCGGAGTTTAGTCTCCGGGAGGATATAGTCTGATAAAATACAAAAAAGAAATAAATAAAAATCAATAAACCCATTCAAATTCAAAATTCAAAAAATTTATTCCCGATTTTGATTATCTTACAACACGACAATCAAACCTAGATTTTTTTAGAACAAAACATCAATCCATGTTTGAGTTCAAATTATAATTTTGATTCAATTACAATTAAATAAAGAGTAAGCCTATTATTTATATTTATTTTTGGTTCTAAAACTAGCAGTTCTAGCAGTCGACTCGATTCTTTCAAATTGTTTCTCATTATTAAGAAAAGGTAACAAAGATAAAATACGAGCTTGTTTTATAGCAATAGTAATTAATCGTTGTTGTTTCAAGGTCAATCTATTTACTCTTCTAGATAATATTTTTCCCTGTTCACTAATAAATCGGCTAATTAAACTCATGTTTCTATAATCAATTCGATCCCCCGATTGGATCGAGGGCAAACGCCTACGAAAAGATCGCTTGGATTTAATAAAGGGTCGCTTGGATTTATCCATAGTTTGTTTAGTTTATTCCTTATACCGAAAATCCTATTTCGGCTGGACCTTAAAAAAATTAGAATTAAGAAATAGGATTTGGTTTGTTTATTTCGATTTTTTTATTTATTTTTAATATATATAATAATATATTAATATAAATAATTATATAATGAAAATCGTTTTGTCTCCTTCCGTGAAAGGATGATAGACAGACGTTTTGGTTCGATCTATTTCTTTATCTCTCCGTGAATTGTATGTTTGCAACAATAGGGACAGAATTTTCGCAATTCCAACCGACTAGGCGTATTGTGTCGATTCTTTTGAGTAATATATCTGGAAATGCCCTTTGATTCCTTATTAACACTCTTTCGAACACAACTGGTACATTCCAAAATTACTTTTACTCGGGCATCTTTACCCTTAGCCATCAACCTAACCTCCGTTTTATTTTTGATTCAAGCAACTTTTTTCATTTTCGACCCGAAGTGAAGAAGAAAGAAAAAGAAAAAATATAGAAATTGCTAACTCGAAATACAATTAGAAAGATTTCGTTGCAATCATATAGGGTAATATAATAATATTAATAGTAAATAAATTAAGAAATACGACGTAATCAAACGCTTTCTAACTCTATTTCTAATCACAGTATTTCATTTAAGTATCTTGTATGATACTCTTATCCTAGATCCACATTTTCATTTCCGTTCTAACTCTTTCTCTTTTTTTTTTTAGAAATTTTCATTCGAACCTTAAGTCAAGTTTTGATGAGGTTGAATCTACTTTTCTTCTTTCTCTCCTATTTATTCTAATATATTATTTGAATATTTTTTTCAAATAAAAAGAGAAAGAAGAAAGAAAAGGGAGGAGGGATTAGTCACAGATAGTTGATTTTATCTCTAATATTCGTTACTCCCTCTCCATGTCAATAACTAGAATGAAAAAAAAGGGAATGTCAACGCATCTGGGAAAAAACGATTGATTTCTATTAATAAACCAGCTAAAGACCCAAACCATAGAGTGCTTAGTACCGGCGCCACGGAAAGATATGTTTTAAAATCTCGCATTGAAAATCCTCCTTCTTTATTAATATATAAACAAAGTAATACATATCTAATCTACGATCAAATGCATATCATATTATAGTTAAAGACTACTTGTGTTTGTACACGAAATCCCTAAGCTAAGTCAAATTAAAATGTACATTAATCCTGTAGATAAGATATTTTTTTTTTAAGAAAAAAAGTAACATACCCCTTCCCACTAAATATTCCCGAAAAGTATTTTTTTTTGACTTTACAACCGATTTGTTTTTCATATATATCCCAATACTTTTATTATACCTTATAAGAGATCAAAAAGAAGAAATGACAAGATATATTATCTATGTATATAGATATAGGAAATAACGATGTGGAAAACACGACAGGGATTCTTTAAAATTACACTATAAAAACCAATTGAATTGAAAGGGATGTAGCGCAGCTTGGTAGCGCGTTTGTTTTGGGTACAAAATGTCACGGGTTCAAATCCTGTCATCCCTACCTAATTACTTTTCCTCTGAGAAGTAAGGAGGAATTAATTGAAATCGATTAAAAAAGGAATCTCGCTTTTTTTTTATCATACTCTATAGTGTTTGCATGCCAGATGTAGATGTAGTTTTGTATTACAAAAAAGTTTTCTTTACAGTCTTATCTATTGTGATAAGAAAGCGCTCTTAGTTCAGTTCGGTAGAACGTGGGTCTCCAAAACCCGATGTCGTAGGTTCAAATCCTACAGAGCGTGATTCCATTCTTGTTAGGTTGAATTGAATTTATCGAATTAGACTGAAATAACTGAACAGTAATCTAAATTTGACCTCCTCCTTTCGCTAATGCACAGGAGGTCAATCAAAAAAAGATTTGTTAATTAATTAAAGGTCCAACTGATCGCCACGTCTGTATTGTAAATATGCAGTTACGAATAATCCAGCCAAAGTAATAGGAATTAGACCTAAGACGATTCCAAATAGAAAAACTTCAATCATTTCAATTCGTTTGAAACAAAAAAAAGAAAGGTAATATCTATCTCTAAATATTAATCCGAATTGCCCA